TGCAGTTACAACAGATTTAACTGATCAAACAATTATAAAAAACCCCATTGGGGTACAAAAAATCACTAAAAAAGTTCCTCGATGGTCATATAAATTGACCGACGAGTTTGAAGAAGAAGAGCAAGAAGAGCAAAATGAGGAAGAAACGACAGACGATCCTGGGATCCGTTCAAGAAAAGCCAGACGTGTGGTAATTTTTAGTGATGACAGTGAAAATACCGATACTGATACTAGTATCAGTACTAGTGACAATAGTAATCAAGCGGAAGAGGTGGCTTTGATACGCTATTCACAACAACCGGATTTTCGCCGGGATATAATCAAAGGATCTATGCGTGCTCAAAGACGTAAAACAACTATTTTTGAAATGTTTCAAGTAAACGTGCATTCCCCGCTTTTTTTGAACAGACTAAACAAAACATTTTTTTTTTCTTTTGATTTTGATATCTCCAAAATTATGGAAATTATGAACCCAATCTTTAGAAGTCTGATGGGGAAAAGCCTAGAATTAAAAACTTCAAATTATGAAGATTCTAAGCAGAAGGGGTCAAAAGAAAAGGAAAAAAGGAAGAAGACAGAGAAAAAAAGGGAGAATGAACGGATAGCAATAGCAGAAACTTGGGATAGTATTCTATTTGCTCAAGCAATAAGGGGTTCGATGTTAGTAACCCAATCAATTATTAGAAAATACATTGTACTGCCCTCATTAATAATAGCTAAAAATCTCGGCCGTATGCTATTATTTCAATCCCCCGAGTGGTACGAAGATTTTAAAGATTGGGATAGAGAAATGCACGTTAAATGCACCTATAATGGTGTTCCATTATCAGAAACAGAATTTCCAAAAAACTGGCTAACAGACGGGATTCAGATAAAAATCCTATTTCCTTTCTGTCTGAAACCTTGGCGCAATAAGGTAAGACCCCCCCTTGGAAGTCCAATAAAAAAGAAGAAAGGAAAAAGAGACAAAGACAATTTTTGTTTTTTAACAATCTGGGGAATGGAAGTTGAACTACCCTTTGGTTCTCCACGAAAACGACCTTCTTTTTTTAAACCCATTTGTAAAGAATTCGAAAAAAAAATTACAAAGTTGGAAAAGAAATGTTTCCTAGTTATAAAAGTTTTCAAAAAACAAATACAAACAAAAAGGTTTATAAAATTTGCAAAAGAAAAAACAAGCGGGGTTATCAAAAAACTTATCGTTATTAAAAGAATAATAAAAGAACTTGAAAAAGTAAACCCAATTTTGTTATTGGGATTTAGTAAAGTATATGAACCGAATGAAAATACAAAGGATTCTATAATCAGTAATAAGATTACTGATGAATCAATCATTCAAATTAGATCCATGGATTGGACAAATTATTCAATCACAGAAAAAAAAATCAAGGATCTGGCTGATAGTACAATCACAATCAGAGATCAAATTGAAAGAATCATGAAGGACAAGAAAAAAAAAATAAGAACTCCAGATAAAAATAAAAATCTTATTTCTAACAAGACAAGTTGTGATAATAAAAGATGGGAATTTTGGAAAGATATTTTGTGGATATCAAAAAAAAGAAGTGCGCGATTAATACGCAAATGGCACTACTTTATGAAATCTTTCATTGAAAGAATATACATCGGTATCCGTCTATCTACTATTAACATTCCCAGAAGAAATGCACAACTTTTACTTGAATCAGCAAAAAAAACTCTCAATATCAATAAATACAATTACAATGATGAAACAAATCAAGAAGTCATTGATGAAACGAACCAAAATGCAATTCATTTTATTTCGACTTTAAAAGAATCGTTTTCTAATATTAGTAATAAGAATTCAAAGACTTATTGTGACTTATCTTCCTTGTCTCAAGGATATGTATTTTATAAATTATCACAAATTCAAGTTATTAATATTAACAAGGATCCCTTGGGATCTGCGCTTCAATATCACAGAGCATACACCTTTTTCAAGGATAGAATAAAGGTGATACGAGAACTATCTTATTCCAAAACAAGGCATAAAAAACTTCCGAATTCTGGAATCAATGAATGGAAAGACTGGTTAAGAGGTCATTATCAATACAATTTATCTCAGACTAGATGGTCTAGATTAGTACCGCAAAAATGGCGAAATAGAGTCAATCAACGCCGTATGATTCAAAATAAAGACTTAAATTTTTTAGATTCATATGAAAAAAACCAATTCATTCATTACAAAAATGAAAATTATTATTCTTATGGAGAGAATTCATTGTCAAATAAAAATAAAAAACAGTACAGATATGTTCTTTTAGCACATAACTATATTAATTATGAGGATAGAAAGAACCCCTATATTTATGGGTTCCCGTTACATGTAAATGAGGTACGAAAGATTTCATATAATTACTACAGACCTAAACTCGAATCATTTTATGTATTGGGGAGTACTGCTAGTAGTGATTCTTTAGGAAAAGAGTGTATTATTGATACAGTTCAAAATCTGGATCGAAAATATTTTGAGTGTGGAATTCTAAAGTTTTGTCTTAAAAAAAATCTTGATATTGAAACCAGGGCTAACATGGGTGCGAAGACTAACATTCGCAAAGATACTAAGACAAGGACTAATAATTATAAAATAATTAATAAAAAGGATCTTTTTTATCTCAATCTCATGATTGATCAAAAAATTCACCCATCCAATCAAAAAAAAAAAATTTTTGATTGGATGGGAATGAATAAAGACATGGTATATGGTCCCATATCGAATATGGAATCTTGGTTCTTACAAGAATTTATACAGCTATATGATGCATATAAGATTAAACCCCGGATTATACCAATCAAATTACTTTTTTTTAATTTTAATGGAAATGAAAATATTAGTAAAAATATCAATCGAAATCAAAAAGAGGGTCTTCGTATATCATCCAATCAAAAGGAAGAATATCTTGAATTAGAGAATAAAAATCAAGAAGAAAAAGAACAGCGGGGCCAAAAAGATTTTGGATCTGATCCAAAAAACCAAAAGAATCTTGGATCAGATGCACGAACCCCCCAAAAAGATTTGGAAAAGGATTACGCGGAAACCGAATCAGACATTAAAAATAAAAAACGTAAAAAGAAAAAGCAATATAAAAGCAAGAAGGAGGCAGAACTTGATTTTATCCTGAAAAAGTATTTTCTTTTTCAATTGAGATGGAATGGAACTGTGAATGAAAAAATAATCAATAATGTTAAGGTATATTGTTTGCTGCTTAGACTGATAAATCCAACTGAAATAGCTATATCCTCTATTGAAAAAGGAGAAATGCGTCTGGATGTAATGCTGATTGATAAGGAGCTAACAATTACAGAATTGATAAGAAAGGGAATATTCATTATCGAACCGGTTCGTCTGTCTCTAAAACGGGATGGACAATTTCTTATGTATCAAACCATAAGTATTTCATTGGATCATAAGAGTAAGCATAAGCACAAAACTAATCGAAGATTCCGAAAAAGGAAATATGTTGATGAGAAAAATCAAAATTTTGATGGATCTATTGCACAAGATAGAAAAACACTTGGGAATGGAGACGAAAATAATTATGATTTACTTTTTCTTCCTGAAAATATTATATCTCCTGTACGTCGTAGAGAATTGAGAATTCTAATGGATTTCAATTGTGGAAATGGGAATGTTGTAGATAGAAATACAGTACTTTGCAACGGGAATAACATAAAAAATTGTGTGCAATTTTTAGATGAGAATAAGTATCTTGATATAGATACAAATAAATGCATTCAATTTAAATTGTTTCTTTGGCCGAATTATCGATTAGAAGATTTAGCTTGTATGAATCGCTATTGGTTTGATACCAATAATAGTAGTCGTTTCAGTATGTTAAGGATACATATGTATCCACGATACAGAATTATTTGATGGTATATTTTCTTTATATATATATCACGCTTATACCTGGTAGACTAAGACAGACATATTTACATGCACGCTGTCTTACATTCGATTCTGATGCATGATAGTAATATTAATTCAATAACGTATTAATTGGATCTAGGAATGAATCGGCGGAATCATCTTAGGCCAAGATCATTTTATCTTTCGTGGGTGCAAAACTGTACCATGCTTTCGTATCCGAATAAAATTACAAATGAAATTTGATTCATTAATTTGGATTTGCTAAAAAACAAAGTACTATATGAATAAATCTAGATTTCTCTGTGTACCAGATTAAAATAACTGTCATTATTATTATTCCTGACCGGTAAAACCTATATTTAAAGAAAGAAAAAAAGAAAGAGAAGAATTATTTTTATGAAAAAAAGTTCATTCATCTCAGTTATTCCACAAGAAGAAAAAGGAAAAAACAGTGGATCCGTTGAATTTCAAGTATTCAATTTTACTAAGAAGATACGTAGACTTACTTCACATCTAGAATTGCACAGAAAAGACTATTTATCTCAGAGAGGTCTGCGGAAGATTTTGGGAAAACGTCAACGGCTGCTGGCTTATTTGTCAAAAAAAGATAGAGTATGTTATAAGGAATTAATTAGTCAGCTGAATATTCGGGAGCCAAAACCGCGTTAATTTTAGAATTGGGAATTCATTTGAATTATTTGGTTTATTTTTATTAGTATTATATCTTGAATTTTGATGAACCTCGTTTTGTTTTCGGTAATTTATGGAATAATGAATCGGGGAAGAAAACATATGACTGTATCGGCTACAAGAAAAGACCTCATGATAGTCAATATGGGCCCTCACCACCCATCAATGCATGGTGTTCTTCGACTCATCGTTACTCTGGATGGTGAAGATGTTATAGACTGTGAACCCATATTAGGTTATTTACATAGAGGAATGGAAAAAATTGCGGAAAACCGAACAATTATACAATATCTGCCTTATGTAACACGTTGGGATTATTTAGCAACTATGTTCACAGAAGCAATAACGGTAAATGGACCAGAACAGTTGGGAAATATTCAAGTACCTAAGAGGGCTAGCTATATCAGAGTAATTATGCTGGAATTGAGTCGTATAGCTTCTCATTTGTTATGGCTTGGGCCTTTTATGGCGGATATCGGTGCACAAACTCCTTTCTTCTATATTTTCAGAGAAAGGGAATTGCTATATGATCTATTTGAAGCTGCCACAGGTATGCGAATGATGCACAATTACTTTCGTATCGGAGGAGTAGCTGCTGATCTACCTTATGGCTGGATAGATAAATGTTTGGACTTCTGCGATTATTTTTTAACAGAGGTAGTGGAATATCAAAAACTTATTACGCGGAATCCCGTTTTTTTGCAACGAGTTGAAGGAGTAGGCATTATTGATGGAGAAGAAGCAATAAATTGGGGTTTATCAGGACCAATGTTGCGAGCTTCCGGAATCCAATGGGATCTTCGTAAAGTTGATCATTATGAGTGTTACGATGAATTCGATTGGGAAGTCCAATGGCAAAAAGAGGGAGACTCATTAGCTCGTTATTTAGTGCGGATTGGTGAAATGACGGAATCTGTAAAAATTATTCAACAGGCTATAGAAGGAATTCCGGGGGGGGCCTATGAGAATTTAGAAGTGCGACGCTTTGATGGAGGGCGGCATTCCGAATGGAATGATTTTGACTATCGATTCATTAGTAAAAAACCTTCACCTGCTTTTGAATTGTCGAAACAAGAACTTTATGTAAGAGTAGAAGCCCCCAAGGGAGAATTAGGAATTTTTTTGATAGGAGATAATAGTGTTTTTCCTTGGAGATGGAAAATTCGTCCGCCGGGTTTCATCAATTTGCAAATTCTTCCTCAGTTAGTTAAAAGAATGAAATTGGCTGATATTATGACGATACTAGGTAGTATAGATATCATTATGGGAGAGGTTGATCGTTGAAATGATAATTGATACGACAAAAGTACAAGCTATCAATTCTTTTTCCAGATCGGAGTCTTTAGAGGAGGTCTATAGCCTCATATGGGCGCTTGTCCCTATTTTTACTCCTGTATTGGGAATCACAATAGGAGTACTGGTGATTGTGTGGTTAGAAAGAGAAATATCTGCAGCATTACAACAACGTATTGGGCTTGAATACGCCGGTCCTTTGGGAATTCTTCAAGCTCTAGCAGATGGGACTAAGCTACTTTTGAAAGAGGATCTTCTTCCATCTAGGGGAGATATTCGTTTATTCAGTATCGGACCGTCTATAGCGGCCATATCCATTTTTTTAAGTTATTCAGTAATTCCTTTTGGTTATCGCCTTGTTCTGGCCGATCTCTGTATAGGTGTTTTTTTCTGGATCGCCATTTCCAGTATTGCTCCTATTGGACTTCTTATGTCAGGATATGGATCGAATAATAAATATTCCTTTTCAGGTGGTCTACGAGCTGCTGCTCAATCTATTAGTTATGAAATACCATTAACTCTCTGTGTGTTATCAATATCTCTACGTGTGATTCGTTAGAACATCAACTTTACCTTATCCCCTTGTTTTAGTAAAGAAAATTGAATGTACTGATTGACTAAATATCGTCATTTTTTCATTTTTCTTTATTCATCACTTGGGTCGATGAGCTAAACCAGATAGTTATATGAGTGAAATAAAACTGCTTATGAATTTGCAGTAATAAGATTTATTCTCATTCCCTATGTACGAGGGCAAAGTAGAAGTAAACATAAGCAGCGGAAACTGTTTACCCCAAGATTGGATGATTAGTCATCATGGCTTGAAGCGGGTACAAAAGATCAATTCTATGGAGTTTTTAGAATTTTATCCATATTTTGGATCAATCAAAAAAAGGTGGTCGGTTAGAAACACTAAGATACGTAAAGGATTAGTAATGGAAATAATGTAAGGTATCCAAAAAGATATTTTTGCATGAAAGGAATCATAATGAGGGCTTTACGTTGGTAGAAATGATCAAGTAGTACTTCCCGATGATTCCGATCCAGAGTATACTCCTACCCACTGATTAAAGAAATGACTATCGGGAACGAAATAATCCTTTATTTTTTAGAATCCCCTTCTGATAAAGAAGAACAGGAACGAAAGAAATGGAATGCAAAAATGAAAATGATAAGAGGTCTTTTTTATTCTTTCTTTCTCTGATCTACATTGATATAGATAGAATGGAATTCTTATCAAGATTCATGAATTAGTGCGGGGGTCTAATTATTTTTCGTAATCACACACTATGGGTTGAAATTTTTACCGATATAGCGGATATTTTATTGAAGGATTGAGTTATTGCTGAACAAAGAAAAATTTTGGCATTATCATTATATTATATAAAAATAAAAAAAAAAGGGATGAGATCAATTCCGAAGCACTTTTACTTTTATTTGTTATTATAGCAGACAGAATTCCATTGGTTTAATTAGGGACTCCCCGATGAATCTTTACTTTAGTTACTCCAAAAAAAAGAAAGCCGGGGTAATACCGAGTCAGTCCTTAAATTTTTTTGTGGCCATTGAGGAGCCGTATGAAGCGGAGGTCTCATGTACGGTTCTGGAATAGCGATAGGAACAGTGATGTTATCATCGACTATAATTATCTAACAGTTCAAGTACGATTGATATAGTTGAGGCACAGTCTAAATATGGGTTTTTGGGGTGGAATCTGTGGCGCCAACCCATAGGGTTTATAGTTTTTCTAGTTTCTTCCCTAGCAGAATGTGAGAGATTACCCTTTGATTTACCAGAAGCAGAAGAGGAATTAGTAGCAGGTTATCAAACCGAATATTCGGGTATAAAATTTGGTTTATTTTACATTGCGTCTTACCTAAATCTACTGGTTTCTTCATTATTTGTAACAGTTCTGTACTTGGGGGGGTGGAATTCCTCTATTCCGTACATATTCATTCCAAAGCTTTTCGGAATAAAGAAACCAGGGGGGGTCTTTGAAACTACAATAGGTATCTTCATTACATTAGCTAAAGCCTATTTGTTCCTGTTCATTCCTATCACAACAAGGTGGACTTTACCTAGGATGAGAATGGACCAACTATTAAATCTTGGGTGGAAATTTCTTTTACCTGTTTCTCTAGGTAATCTATTATTGACAACTTCTTTCCAACTCCTTTTGCTGTAACAGAATATGAAATTCTAGGTTCATAACCTCTCTCAAGCAAGAGAAAGAAACATCAAATTATTCATGGATATCCACAATATGTTCCCTATGGTGACTGGGTTCATGAATTATGGTCAACAAACAGTACGAGCTGCAAGGTACATTGGTCAAAGTTTCATGATTACTTTATCCCACGTGAATCGTTTACCTGTAACTATTCAATATCCTTATGAAAAATCGATTACATCAGAGCGTTTCCGCGGTCGAATCCACTTTGAATTTGATAAATGTATTGCTTGTGAAGTATGTGTTCGTGTATGTCCCATCGATTTACCTGTTGTTGATTGGAGATTGGAAACAGATATTAGAAAGAAACGGCTGCTTAATTATAGTATTGATTTTGGAATCTGTATATTTTGTGGCAACTGCGTCGAGTATTGTCCAACAAATTGTTTATCAATGACTGAGGAATATGAACTTTCTACTTATGATCGTCACGAATTGAATTATAATCAAATTGCTTTGGGTCGTCTACCAGTGTCAATAATTGGGGATTACACAATTCAAACAAGCAATTATGAATTCAACTCAAATAAATAAAAATAGCCGCGGAGAAGCCCTTTTCCTTTTTCAATAATGATAATGATTACCAATACCAAAATGATCAAATTACTAAGATTCTGTTTTGATGAAGGTTCTTTCATTTTGCATTTTGGTTCGGCAGTAACCACAAATCATAACTATAACTACAGATTTGTGGGAATCATGGCTTGATTTGAATTCAAAATGAAATTCATATATCTGTGATGATTTCAAAATATCCAATTTCAAACTACACTTTGACTTTCAAATACAGAAGTGGGATTGGGCCAATAACAGTATCCATGTCAATCCACATCCCATTAAGATTTAATTCAATTAAAAATAAAAATGTATCATCATAGGCAAGAAAAAAATAGGGTAACCCCCTTTTCCTGGCCCGGTCAGTAAGGTCATGAAATATTTCTACTTAACTCTTATTTTACATAATATAATGGATTTACCTGGACCAATACATGATATTCTTTTAGTATTTCTGGGATCAGGTCTTATATTAGGAAGTCTCGGAGTAGTATTACTTACGAATCCCATTTTTTCTGCCTTTTCTTTGGGATTGGTTTTTGTTTCTATATCCTTATTCTATATTCCATCTAACTCCTATTTTGTAGCTGCTGCACAGCTCCTCATTTACGTGGGGGCCGTAAATGTCTTAATCATATTTGCCGTGATGTTCATGAAAGGTTCAGAATATTCCAATGATTTCTCTCTTTGGACCGTTGGGGATGGGGTTACTTCACTGGTTTGTACAACTATTTTGTTTTCATTAATTACTACTATCTTAGATACGTCATGGTACGGGATTATTTGGACTACAAGATCAAGCCAGATTATAGAACAGGACCTCATAAGTAACGTTCAACAAATTGGGATTCATTTATCAACAGATTTTTATCTTCCATTTGAACTTGTTTCTATAATTCTTTTAGTTGCTTTGATAGGTGCAATTGCTATGGCTCGCCAGTAAAAAAAAGTTAGAATTATAAAAAAAAAAATAAGGCTTTGTTTTGTTCTGCCTTATTGTTAGTACATCTACTTTCCTTCATTTTGTTAATATGGAATATAAAATAATAAAGAGTTTAGTTCTATCCATTACCAATGCTTTCGTTTGTTACGCACTTGTTATATTCGAGTCAATCAAATCGGTTAAAAATTTTTCGTTCATATTGAAATGAATCGAGATTGATGAGGAGTTAGTCAATGATGCTCGAACATGGACTTGTTTTGAGTGCCTATTTATTTTCTATCGGTATTTATGGATTGATTACAAGCCGAAACATGGTTAGAGCACTTATGTGCCTTGAGCTTATACTGAATGCGGTTAATCTAAATCTCGTAACATTTTCAGATTTATTTGATAGTCGTCAATTAAAAGGAGACATTTTATCGATCTTTGTTATAGCTATTGCCGCCGCTGAAGCAGCTATTGGACCGGCTATTGTTTCCTCGATCCATCGTAACAGAAAATCAACTCGTATCAATCAATCAAATTTGTTGAATAAATAGTCGTAGTCGTAATGATATAGAATAGATATAAATAAACATGGATATCCTTCTATATATATATATGGATAGAATATGAATCGATAGATAGAATTTATCTAATTCTAAAATTATAAAATTCGAATTAATATGTCTAACTCGTTGATGTTTGCCGAAACATAAGAAATCAAAGTATCTTGGCCCTTTCTCATGAACAGATCCGGAAATTTATTGATTATAAATATAAATAAATCAATTCAGGTAACCCACTGATTCGTCTGGTGTCTAGAATACATGATTTATTTACTACTTATTTTTTTTTTTTTTTTACCAGATGGAAAATTTAATTAATAATATTCAAAAATTTTATAGATCCAATGTCACATTCAGTAAAGATTTATGATACCTGTATAGGATGTACTCAATGTGTACGAGCGTGTCCTACAGATGTATTGGAAATGATACCTTGGGACGGATGTAAAGCTAAGCAAATAGCTTCCGCTCCAAGAACAGAGGACTGTGTGGGTTGTAAAAGATGTGAATCTGCTTGTCCAACGGATTTCTTGAGCGTACGGGTTTATTTATGGGATGAGACAACTCGCAGTATGGGTCTAGCTTATTGATACGTTCTAGAAAATTCCACTGGAATACATTTGATTCTTCTTTACCGACAAAGACCCGTACTCGGGAAAATAGAATATAAATAGAATATATTCTATTCTATTATTTTATTCCGGGGGCGGGTCTTTCTGGTCAAAGTCTATCTTGTCTTTACCACGAGCTATTTTCCTTGGTTAACAATAATTGTTGTTTTGCCAATATCCGCGGGTTTGTTAATTTTTTTTCTCCCTCATAGGGGGAATAAGGGGGTTCGGTGGTATACAATATGTATATGCTTATTGGAGCTGCTTCTAACAACCTATGCATTCTGTTATTATTTCCAATTCAACGACCCATTAATCCAATTGGAGGAAGATTTTAAATGGATAAATATTTTTGATTTTCACTGGAGACTGGGAATCGATGGACTTTCCATAGGACCCATTTTACTAACGGGATTCATTACTACTTTAGCTACTTTAGCGGCTTGGCCAGTTACTCGGGATTCTCGATTGTTCTATTTCCTTATGTTAGCAATGTACAGTGGTCAAATAGGATTATTTTCCTCCCGCGACCTTTTACTTTTTTTCGTCATGTGGGAGTTAGAATTAATTCCTGTTTACCTACTTCTATCTATGTGGGGGGGTAAGAAACGTTTGTACTCAGCTACAAAGTTTATTTTGTACACTGCGGGGGGTTCCATTTTTCTTTTAATAGGGGTTCTAGGTATGGGTTTATACGGGTCTAATGGCCCAACATTAAATTTTGAAACATCAGCTAATCAATCATATCCCGCAGCATTGGAAATAATATTCTATTTTGGCTTCCTTATTGCTTATGCTGTCAAATCACCGATTATACCCCTACATACATGGTTACCAGATACCCATGGGGAAGCACATTACAGTACATGTATGCTTCTAGCCGGAATCTTATTAAAAATGGGAGCATATGGATTGATTCGTATCAATATGGAATTATTACCCCATGCTCATTCTATATTTTCTCCATGGTTGATGATAGTAGGAGCAATTCAAATAATCTATGCAGCTTCAACTTCTCCAGGTCAAGGCAATTTAAAAAAGAGAATAGCCTATTCTTCCGTATCTCATATGGGTTTCATAATTATAGGAATTGGTTCTATAACCGATACGGGACTCAATGGAGCTATTTTACAAATAATCTCTCATGGATTTATTGGTGCTGCACTTTTTTTCTTGGCGGGAACGAGTTATGATCGAATACGCCTTGTTTATCTCGACGAAATGGGCGGAATTGCGATCCTAATGCCAAAAATATTTACCATGTTCAGTAGTTTTTCGATGGCTTCTCTTGCATTGCCGGGAATGAGTGGTTTTGCTGCGGAGTTATTAGTTTTTTTTGGAATAATTACTAGCTCTAAATATTTTTTAATTCCCAAAATACTAATTACTTTTGTAATGGCTATTGGAATTATATTAACTCCTATTTATTCATTATCTATGTTACGTCAGATGTTCTATGGATACAAGCTTTTCAACGTTACAAACTCTTATTTTTTGGATTCTGGACCACGAGAATTATTTATTTCGACCTGTATCTTTTTACCTGTAATAGGTATTGGTCTTTATCCCGATTTCGTTCTCTCATTATCAGTTGACAAGGTTGAAGCTATTATAGCTAAATTTTTTCTAAATAATTAGATAGAATAAGACATAAAGTAAAAAACCACTTCACTTTTTTTCTTTTGATTTTTTTTTTAATCATTTTCTATAACTATAAATAATGAAAAAATCAAAAGAAAAAAAGTGAAGTGGTTTGGAATTGTAATCAGATACATCCGGAGTTTTTGAGAACCAATGTAATGTGTAATGGTTCTCAAAAACTCGAAAAACTTTCGCTATCTGAGGAGACCACTATGGATTCCTCGAACTTTTTCTTCAATTAGATGTTAATGTGAATGAACCATAACTATGTAGTCCTACCCCTAATAGATTGACCCCGAAATAACATATCCAAATTATAAGAAATCCGGCGGAAGCCACCATTGCAGAATTCACACCTTGCAAACTTTGAGCCGTTCTAGTATGTAAATAAATCGCGAATATGGTCCAAGTAATAAATGCCCAAGTTTCCTTAGGGTCCCAATTCCAATAAGATCCCCATGCTTCATTAGCCCATACTGCTCCCGAAAGAATACCTATGGTTAAAAAAGTAAATCCTAGACTAATAACACGGTAACTCCAATGATCCAATTGTTGAGTAAATTGATACTTGTGATAATTTCTAAATGAAAGACTAAATGAAAGAAAGGAGGTGCTTTGTAAAACACTTCCTTTTTCATTTAAGTATTGTATCTCATCAAAAAAAAATGACCCAATTAGAATATTTTTACTTTTACTAAAAATATCTATATTTTTTCTAAATGTAATGACTAAAAGAGCTACAGATAATAACGATCCGCATAAAAGAGCTCCGTAGCTCAATAACATCATACTAACGTGCATCATTAACCATTGGGATTGTAAAGCAGGCACTAATATTGCGGATTGATGCATTTCAGTTAAAAGCCCCGAAGTGGCAAAGCCTTGAGTAAAAATAGCACTTGGAGCTGTTATTGCGCTTAAATGATTTTTATGGTTCCGTATTTTAGAAACCATATGAAAAATGGAGAAACTCCACGAAAGGAACATTAATGATCCATATAAATCATTTAATGGGAAATGTCTCGAATAAATCCAACGAGTAACTAATAATCCTGTTATACATAAAAAACTAACTATCATACCTTTTTCTGACGAATCACATAGTCCTACCCTTTCATGAACTAGCAATTTCATTAAATTAATCGTAATGACAATTGAAATGATCGAAAAAGAGATGTGAGTTAATATATGTTCTAAAGTATCAAATATCATAAAAAACGATTTTAATTAAAAAAAAGGGGGGGGTTTACATTCTAATTAATTATAGAAATCAGGAATTGAATTCAGTATCAGTTTGGGATCTATTGTGCCCCTTTAAATAGAGTATGCCGCCACTCGGATTCGAACCGAGATGCTCTGGCACTGCTTCCTAAGAGCAGCGTGTCTACCAATTTCACCATGGCGGCTTGATGTTGATGGAAATCATAATAGCCCATATTAGATTCATTCGTCGATGCAATCAATGTTATTTTTTTTCCATTTATTTTCCGAAACATAAGAAAGTAATGGTTCAATAAAAATTTGTTCAAATAAATATTTGAACGTTCAATAATAGTTAACTTAGTATCATGATATGTTATCAGTTTTAACAATGGGATTTCATCTGTTGGATATTTCATTTACCATTTATCTGATTTCATGGATGCGAAAAAAAAAAAGTAAAAAGATTCTTTTTTCATTACATCCGACATTACTTCCGAAGAATTTTTCAAAAAAAAAAAAAAAAAAAAANCAAGCGAAGTGATGGGGAAAATGACAATCCCCATCTCCTGAATTATAAAAACATAAAAAGTGAAATCCTTATTCCTTATCTTGTAATCCTTATTCCTTATCTTGTATGTAACTGCTTTTGTTTGAAAAAAAAAAAAGACAAATAGTCCTGTTTTTAGACCCCCATTAGACAGAAAAATTGAATTCTTTTTCTACATGCGACAATATCGGGTTCTATCTCATATGGATGAGTTCAAAACATTAGTTAATGTAAATTATTCATCTTCTATTGTATATTGGTATTGGAAACCCTCCAATTCATCGACTCATATTAATTTAGAGTATTCCAAGGCTTTACTTTATTATTGTCGCACAAAAAAACTTTTTGAATGCCCAGTAGAAATAGATTTAGCTAAGGATAAAGCCTTTTCCGCGGCCCAATAGCCTCTTTTTTTCCAAATATTTCTACGAATACGCTTCTTTGACATAGAAGTACGTTTCTTTGGAACTGCCATTTTAAAAAGTTACTCATTTAGATAGTTGGATGTGAAAGACATGTATTGCTCAAAAAGGATCGTTCTTTCTATTCATTATCTATATTTATTCCATAACGAATACTTTCTTGATTACATCAAAAAGATGGATACACACACGTTGATATAGTATCACTCGGAATAAAAAGAAAAGAAATAGAATAAAAAAAGAAAAGAAGAATGATGTCATTCTTATTCTTAAAGTTCTTATCTTAAAGTAAGTTCTTTTTCACGTCTTTTACAATAATGTTAAAAGAGAATTTGTACTAATCGGTGACGTGATATCCTTATTCAAATCCATATATATCAGATGCCATAGAAATCGAATCGTTTGCTCGCTATTCTTAATCTTTTTAAGATTAAGAAAAAAAAAGCTTCGAATTCATATCTCAGTCTATTTATATATTGTTATTGTTGTGATTTTAAATAAATAAAAAAAAAAAAGTTTAAGATAAGAACAGAACCTTTACATCTAATTTAAGAAAATAATAATGTAACGTAACATTTTCTATTAATTAATCAATTGAATCAATCTTGAAAGTAGAGTACCCATAATTATTAAAATTAAATAAAGACTAATTTTATTCATAAATAAAAAGAATTTTTATTTTAGTAATCCCTTATTTCAGTTCTACGAAAAATAATGAGTATTAGAAGATTTCTAAATGGATATAAATCGCCGTAGTATTAGAATGATTGAAAATCTCATACTCTGTTCTATATGTTAATAAACATCTTATTAATTACTAGGTACTTGTAATAAAATAGTAATTTGGTTATTTGAGGAAATGCAACTTCTCAACTTCTGAATTGGAGTAATTGGAATATTTAAAATATCTGGTAAAGAATCAAAATAATTAATGATTTCAAATCATATTTGAGTTCTCTTAATGAAATAAGAGCTGGTGAATCGGAAACAATTAAAAAAAAAAGGTTTTATTTTATGTTTATGGAACATACATATCAATATGCATGGATCATACCTTTCATTCCACTTCCAATTACTATGTTAATTGGATTGGGACTTCTGCTTGTTCCGACCGCAACAAAAAGTATTCGCCGGGTGTTGGCTTTTCCTAGTGTTGCATTGCTAAACATAGCAATGGGGTTTTCGGCCGATCTAGCTATTCAACAAATAAATGGGGGTTCCACTTATCAATATCTATGGTCTTGGACCATCAATAATGATTTTTCCTTAGAGTTTGGCTACTTGATTGACTCACTTACTTCTATTATGTCAATACTAATCACTACCGTTGGAATAATGGTTCTTATTTATAGTGATAATTATATGTCTCACGATCAAGGGTATTTGAGATTTTTTGCTTATATGAGTTTTTTCAATGCTTCCATGTTGGGATTAGTTACTAGTTCTAATTTGATACAAATTTATATTTTTTGGGAACTCGTGGGAATGTGCTCCTATCTATTAATAGGATTTTGGTTCACACGACCGACTGCGGCGAATGCTTGTCAAAAAGCATTTGTAACTAATCGTGTAGGGGATTTTGGTTTATTATTGGGAATCCTAGGTCTTTATTGGATAACGGGCAGTTTCGAATTTCGGGATTTGTTCGAAATTTTCAATAACTTGATCCATAATGATGGGGTAAATTTTTTATTTGCGACTCTGTGTGCCTCTCTATTATTTCTCGGTTCAGTTGCTAAATCTGCGCAATTCCCCCTTCATGTATGGTTACCTGATGCAATGGAGGGGCCTACCCCTATTTCGGCTCTTATACATGCGGCTACCATGGTAGCTGCGGGAATTTTTCTTGTCGCTAGACTTTTTCCTCTTTTCACAGTCATACCTTACATAATGAATCTCATTTCTTTCATAGGTGTAATAACGGTATTTTTAGGGGCTACTTTGGCTCTTGCTCAAAGAGACATTAAGAGAAGTTTAGCCTATTCGACAATGTCTCAATTGGGTTATATTATGTTAGCTTCAGGGATAGGTTCTTATCGAGCTGCCTTATTCCATTTGATCACCCATGCATATTCGAAAGCATTATTATTTTTAGGATCCGGATCAATTATTCATTCAATGGAACCCCTTGTTGGATATTCTCCAGAAAAAAGTCAGAACATGGTTCTTATGGGTGGTTTAAGAAAATATGTACCAATTACAAAAATCACTTTTTTATTAGGTACACTTTCTCTTTGTGGTATTCCACCTCTTGCTTGTTTTTGGTCCAAAGATGAGATTCTTAATGATAGTTGGTTATATTCGCCCATTTTGGGGATAATAGCTTGTTTCACAGCAGGATTAACTGCATTTTATATGTTTCGGGTCTATTTACTTACTTTTGAAGGATATTTACGTCTTCATTGTCAAAATTACAGGGGTGCTAAAAGTAGTTCGTTCTATTCAATATCCATATGGGGAAAAGAACCTCCAAAGCCAAATCCGAAGGGGGTTAACAAAAATTTGCTTTTATCAACCAGAAATAGTAATGAAAGTTTTTATTTTTTTTACAAAAAGACATATCAAATGGGAGAGAGTGCACGAAATCTGGTGCGTTCCTTTAGTACTAGTACTTATTTTGGAAATAAAGACACTTCCACTTTTCCTCATGAATCCGACAATACTATGTTACTACCAATGCTTGTATTGGTCTTATTTACTTTATTTGTTGGATTCATAGGAATTCCTTTGCATCAAGGAGCAATCCATTTTGATATATTATCAAAATGGTTAACTCCGTCGATAAACCTTTTATATAAGAATGCTACCTATTCCATAGATTGGTATGAATTTGTTACAAATGCAATTTTATCAGTCAGTATAGCTCTTTTTGGAATATTTATAGCGTACCTTCTATATGGTTCCGTTTATTCATCTTTTCAGAGC